TGAAAAAGGGGGGGTTTTTCATAAAAATAAAGAAAGTGTTTTTTTTATTTTCTGTAAACTTTTATTAGCATGGACTGAGAAACAAAAATATTGATAAAATGAATGTTTTTATTCATTTTCTTCAGAAATTTTGGTTTTTCTATTTATATAATATTATATATATATATATTTATTTATTAGAACAATAATAAATATTTATTAATTATTATTCTTTTAATATAAATATCCATGAGATTAATAAAATGTTTCAATATTATTATACATCTACTTAATAATAGAAAGAGATTTCACCGAATTTCAATAGTTAAATCATGAATACAGATAAATATATAAACGATCGACCTATAAGATCTCAAAAGCTCTTTGGGATTTAGTCAAATTTGAATATTTAATAGACATATTAATTATCTAAACTTTTGTTAGTTAATAAACTATTTTTATTAATTATTCAACATATATTTTTATATAATTATAAATAGTTTAATTAATAAATAATATATATATATATATATAGCACTTAAGGGAAATTAAATATAAATAATATAATTGAAACCACAAATAATTGGAACACTAATAAATAATGAAAAAAAAAAATATTTATTTTTATTAGAAAAAAAAAGTGATTGATTTTAATGGATAAATAATAACGTAATTTCATTATGAACAGGAAATTGCATATTTATGTAAATTAAGAAAAAGAGTAATATTATTGAAAATTTCTTAAAATATCAATATCTATCTTTTTTTAAAATTTAAAAAAAAAAAGCTAGATATTGATTTGAGTTTTTAACTTATTTAATTAAATATATTTAAATACAATTTAGTTATAAATAAATAAAAAATTATTATTTAACCTTAAAATTTTTATTTTGCGCCGAAAATTTTTGTTTGGGTGAAATTTAATCAGATTAAAATTTTAAGTTTATTTTTGTTTAAAAAGTAGGTTAAAAGGTTTTATTAATTTTTTAAATAAATTAAAAAATTGGATTAAACAAAATAAGGGAAGATATTTTGTAATTTTTAAAACCTTTTAATCGTAGGTTGAATAAAGTTTATTTTTGTTATTTAAATATGTTAATAATAAAGTTGAATTTTAAGTTGGGAAGTCTTAAAAATTTAATTTTTTATCATATTATGTTTATATTTAATAAAATTAAAATTTATTTAATTTAGTAAAAAATATGTATTATAAATTTTAATTAAAAATAAATATTATTTATGAATTATTGGGAAGATATTTTATAATTAATTATTTATTAAAATTTATAAATTAAACAATAAATTTAATTTAATGAAAAAATTTATTGAGTTCAATAAATTATTAACTAAATTTTATGTTTAATGTAATAAAATTGCTGCTATTTTTTATATTGTATAGGGCACCTTGCGTTGGGGTTTTGCATTTAAAGTTTCAATAATGTTTATTTTTATATAGTTGGTTTTTTTGACTAAATTTTTTTATTTAATTAATAATTTATTTTTATAATATTATTGAATATTTTACCATAAAAAAATTATTGTTATAAATTTATATTTATTTATTTGACTTTTTTTTAGCTAGTAAATTATCTATTTTAATTTCACTTTATTAAAATAAAAGAAAAAAATTATAAACGATAAAATTTACTTTTTGCTTTAGTGAAAGTTTTATTCTAGCTTAATAATTTGTTAAAAATATATTTTACATGTAAATTTTTGTAAGTATGAATAATTTATTCTTAAAGAAAAATTATGTTTTAAATTCGCAGTATTTAATTTTAATTTTTAAATAAATTTAGAATTAGTAATATTTTTAAAGCATTGGTTAATATCGTGCCAGCTACCGCGGTTATACGAAAAATGCAAATAAATTATTTTAGTAAATAGTTAATTTTTAATTTAAATTTAATTAATAAATTATTAGGTGAAATTTTAATTTGTTGAAATTTTTAATTAAATAAAAGGAAGCTATGAAATTTAAGGTTTAAACTAGGATTAGATACCCTATTATTTTAAATGTAAATTTAATTACTAAAGTAGTAAGAGATATAGTCTTGAAACTTAAAGAATTTGGCGGTGTTTTAGTCTATTCAGAGGAACCTGTTCCGTAATCGATAATCCACGTTTTACCTTACTTAATTTAGTAATCAATATGTATACCGTCGTCATCAGAATGTCCTATAAGGGAAATAATTTTCTAAATATAAAAATATATTTGATGTCAGATCAAGGTGCAGTTAATAGTTAAGTGGAAATGGGTTACAATAATAATATTTATATGGTTTATAAAATGAAATTTTTATATTAAAGTGGATTTGAAAGTAAATAAATAAATTAAAATTTATTGATTTTAGCTCTAAAACATGCACACATCGCCCGTCGCTCTCGTTGTTTAAAATGAGATAAGTCGTAACATAGTAGATGTACCGGAAGGTGTATCTAGAAAGACAAATTGGAGCTTGAATAGTAAAGCATTTCATTTACATTGAAAAGTTATCGTGCAATTCGATTTAATTTGATAATAAAAAATTATTAATGTTTTTTGAGTAAAAAAATTATTTAATAAAATCAATTTTATAAATAGAAATTTTAGTATTGGATAAAGAAAAAATAATTTAAATAATAGTTAATTAGTATTGTAAAAGAAAGTTGAAATATTTGAAAATAATTTAATTTAAAAGTAAATATTATATATTGTACCTTGTGTATCAGGGTTTATTAATTAAAATATAAAAATTTATATTTCCCGATTTTAAGAGATCTAATAATATATTTTAGTTTACGTTTTATAGTAATTAAAAATATATTATTTGTAATGAAACGTTATTCGTTCTTAAAGATATCTGGTTTTTTAAGAAATAAATTTAATTTAGAAAATAAAGAATATTTATTTATTTATTTTAAATAAATAATTTTTATTTTTAATATTTTAAGGGATAAGCTTTAAAATATAATCTATAATCTATATTTAAATTTAAAATTTATAAGCTTAGAAATAGCTATTAATTTAAAAATGTTATAATTTATTTTAAATTAAAAATAATTTTTATTGATTTAGGTGTTTTATTAAAATATATTTTATAATAAATATGAAATAAAAATAATGATAAAATTAGTATAAATAAATTGTAAAGGTATAATTAATTTATTAGGTTAAGTTAAGGAACTCGGCAAATAAACGCTCGCCTGTTTAACAAAAACATGTCTTTTAGAAAATAATTTAAAGTCTAATCTGCCCACTGATAATTTAAAGGGCCGCGGTATTTTGACCGTGCAAAGGTAGCATAATAATTAGTCTTTTAATTAAGGGCTAGAATGAATGATTGAACGAGGTGTTGACTGTCTCAATTTAAATGAAATTAAAATTTAACTTTTAAGTTAAAAGGCTTAAATTTAATTAAAGGACGAGAAGACCCTATAGAGCTTTATATTTATATATTAATTTATTTATAGAAATTTTTAAATTTTATTAAAATAAATATTTTGTTGGGGTGACAGGAAGATTTATAAAACTCTTTTTATTTTTTAACAAAAATTATTGAATTATTGATCCAATTTTATTGATTATAAGATTAAGTTACCTTAGGGATAACAGCGTAATTTTTTTTAAGAGTTCTTATCGACAAAAAAGATTGCGACCTCGATGTTGGATTAAGAGTTATTTTTGGGTGTAGAAGTTCAAAGTTTAGGTCTGTTCGACCTTTAAATTCTTACATGATCTGAGTTCAGACCGGCGTAAGCCAGGTCGGTTTCTATCCTTAATAATAATAAAATATTTTAGTACGAAAGGACCAAATATTAAGAATATTTTCTTTATAATTGATTATCATTAATTAATATTACTTTGGCAGATTAGTGCCATGAATTTAGAATTCATTTATGTAATTTTTATTACAAGTAATACTTGATAATATTTGATTTAATTATTTCTTTAATTGGAAGATTTTTATTAATTATTTGTGTTTTAGTAGGAGTTGCTTTTTTAACTTTGTTAGAACGAAAAGTTTTAGGTTATATTCAAATTCGAAAAGGACCAAATAAAGTTGGTTTTATAGGAATTCCTCAACCTTTTTGTGATGCAATTAAGTTATTTAGAAAGGAACAAACTTATCCTGTCTTATCAAATTATATAAGCTATTATTTTTCACCAATTTTTAGTTTATTTTTATCTTTAATAGTTTGATTAATTATACCTTATTTTACTAATTTATATACTTTTAATTTAGGTTTGTTATTTTTTTTATGTTGTACAAGTTTAGGGGTTTATACTGTTATAATTGCTGGTTGATCTTCAAATTCTAATTATGCCTTATTAGGAGGATTACGGGCAGTTGCTCAAACAATTTCTTATGAAGTAAGATTAGCTTTGATTTTATTATCTTTTGTTTTTTTAATTGGAAATTATAATTTATATTTTTTTTATTCTTATCAAAATTATATTTGATTTATTTTAATTACTTTTCCTTTAGCTTTATCTTGATTTGCTTCTTGTTTAGCTGAAACTAATCGCACTCCTTTTGATTTTGCTGAAGGGGAATCTGAGTTAGTTTCGGGATTTAATGTAGAATACAGAAGAGGAGGATTTGCGTTAATTTTTTTAGCAGAATATGCTAGCATTTTATTTATAAGAATATTATTTAGTGTAATTTTTTTAGGATGTGATTTAATATCTTTTATATTTTACATTAAATTAACTTTTTTATCTTTTATATTTATTTGAGTTCGCGGGACTTTACCTCGATTTCGATATGATAAATTGATATATTTAGCTTGAAAAAGATTTTTGCCTTTAGCATTAAATTATTTAATTTTTTTCTTGGGTTTAAAGGTTTTATTATTTTATTTATTTTAATGAAATATATTTAGTAAAGTCAATAGAATTTTTATTTCTATCTTATGTTTTCAAAACATATGCTTATTCAAGCTCATTAACTAATCTAATAAATTATCTCAAATTTTTCTAATTAGAGGGTTAATTAAATAGTATAAAAAGTATAAAACTGTTAAAATTTGTCCTGTAATAACATAAGGTTCTTCAACTGGACGTGCTCCAATTCAAGTTAATAATATAACAATAATTAATATAGATCAAAATAAAATTTGATTTAAAGGATAAAATTGAATACCTTGGAATTTTCTTAAGTGTGTAAAAGGTAAAATTATTAAGATAGCAATTGATAATACTAAAGCAATAACTCCCCCGAATTTATTTGGAATAGATCGTAAAATAGCATAAGCAAATAAAAAGTATCATTCTGGTTGAATATGAACTGGGGTAACTAAGGGGTTAGCTGGAATAAAATTATCTGGGTCTCCTAAAAGATAAGGATTTAATAAAGTTAATACTGTTAAAATTATTACTAAAATAAAAAATCCAGTTAAGTCTTTAAATGTGTAATAAGGATGAAAAGGGATTTTATCTAGGTTACTATTTAATCCTAAAGGATTATTTGAACCTGTTTGATGTAAAAATAATAAATGAATTATTGTTATGGCTGCTACAATAAATGGGAGTAAAAAATGAAAAGTAAAAAATCGAGTTAAAGTTGCATTATCAACTGCAAATCCTCCCCATAATCATTGAACAAGTTCTGTCCCTAAGTAAGGAATGGCCGATAATAAATTTGTAATTACTGTAGCACCTCAAAATGATATTTGTCCCCAAGGTAATACATATCCTATAAAAGCAGTTCCTATTACTAAAAATAGTAAAATAACTCCAATTATTCAAGTAGGAGTAAATAGAAATGAGTTATAATATATTCCTCGTCCTACATGTAGATATAGACAAATAAAAAAAAAAGAAGCCCCATTAGCGTGTAATGTTCGTAATAATCATCCATAATTTACATCTCGACAAATATGAGTAACTCTATCAAAAGCTAAATCAATATGTGCTGTAAAATGTATTGCTAAAAATAAACCAGTAGCAATTTGAATAATTAAACATAATCCTAATAAAGAGCCAAAATTTCATCAAGTAGAAATATTTGAAGGTGCTGGTAAATCAACTAATGCATTATTTGCAATTTTAAATAGAGGGTGATGAGAACGAATGGGTTTATTCATTAGTTTTTTTGTCGAAGTGGCCCATAAAAAATATTTGTAATTTTTACAATTACAATTAAGGTTAAAAATAAATAATTAATTAATATAATAGTAATGAATCTTGTAGGTAAATTATATAATTTTGTTAAATTTAAAGAATTTTCGTTTATATTTAAAAAAGATATATTTGTAAAAGTTCTTATATCTAAATTTATAAAATTAAAAATTCAAATATTTTGATCTAAAATTAATAAAATAATAGTTCTTATTCTAATTATTAATATAATAAATAATATTAAATTAGATGAAAAAGTGAATATTTCATTAGAAGCTAAACTAGTTATATAAATAAATAAAATTAATATACCCCCTAAAAAAACTAAAAATAAAATATATGAAAATCAAAATGTTTTTGTGATTAATCCTGTTATTAAACAAATTAATAAAGTTTGAATTAATAAAATAAGACCTATAGCTAAAGGATGTTTTATTTGTGTAAAAATAAAACTAATAATTATATTTAGTATTAAAAATAAAAATTGAAAAATATCAGAGAATAGTTTAAATAAAATATTAGCTTTGGGAGTTATTGATAAAGAGGTTTCTTTTTCTCTGAAGTTTTAGAAAACAATTTTTTTCTTTGATTTACAAGACCAATATTTTTTTTATAAACTACTAAAACTAATGGTAATATATGTTTTTATATCTATTATTATATTTATTAGAGGTATTTTAGTGTTTTCGTCTAGACGAAAGCATTTATTAGTTACTTTATTAAGATTAGAATTTATTGTTTTAAGTTTATTTTTTATTCTTTTTATATATTTAAATTTTTATAATTATGAAACTTATTTTTCTATAATATTTTTAGTATTTAGAGTATGTGAAGGAGCTTTAGGTTTATCTATTTTAGTTTCTATAATTCGAACACATGGAAATGATTTTTTTCAGTCTTTTAATATCTTGCAATGTTAAAAATTTTTTTATCTTTATTATTTATAATCCCTGTATGTTTTTTAAAAAATAGATATTGATTGGTGCAAAATATTTTATTTATTATTACTTTTTTATTTATAAGATTAGGGTTTTATTTATCTTATTGAGGTAATTTAAGCTATTTTATAGGATGCGATATAATATCTTATGGTTTAATTTTGTTGAGTTTTTGAATTTGTAGTTTAATATTTGTTGCTAGAGAATCCGTAAACAAGGTTAATTTTTATAGCAATTATTTTAGATTAGTAGTTTTGATATTATTAATTTTATTATATTGTACTTTTAGAAGATTTAATTTATTTATATTTTATTTATTTTTTGAAGGTAGATTAATTCCTACATTATTTTTAATTATCGGTTGAGGTTATCAACCTGAACGATTACAAGCTGGGGTTTATCTTTTATTTTATACTTTATTAGCTTCTTTACCTTTATTATTAGGTATTTTTTATATTTATAAAAGAAGAGGTACATTAAATATATTTATATTAAATAATTTAAATTATATAAATTTTATAATATATTTATGTATAATTATAGCTTTTTTAGTAAAAATACCTATGTTTTTAGTTCACTTATGACTTCCAAAAGCTCATGTTGAAGCTCCTGTTGCTGGTTCAATAATTTTAGCTGGGGTATTATTAAAATTAGGGGGTTACGGTTTGTTGCGAATTTTTATATGTTTATCTATATTAGGTTTAAAATTTAATTTTATTTGAATTGGGATTAGATTATTAGGGGGTGTATTAGTAAGATTAATTTGTTTACGTCAAACGGATTTAAAATCATTAATTGCTTATTCATCAGTAGCACATATAGGAATTGTTTTAGGAGGGTTAATAACAATAAATTATTGAGGGTTTTGTGGTTCTTATACTTTAATAATTGCTCACGGATTATGTTCATCTGGTTTATTTTGTTTAGCTAATATTTCTTATGAACGCTTAGGCAGACGAAGATTATTTATTAATAAGGGGTTAATAAATTTTATACCTAGAATAACTTTATGGTGATTTTTATTAAGATCATCAAATATAGCAGCTCCTCCTTCTTTAAATTTATTAGGAGAAATTAGATTATTAAATAGAATTATTTCTTGATCTTGAGTTTCTATAATTTCTTTGATGTTACTTTCTTTTTTTAGAGCTGCTTATACATTATATTTATTTTCTTATAGTCAACATGGAAAATTTTATTCTGGGGTATATTCTTGTTCAATAGGATATTCTCGTGAATATTTATTATTATTTCTTCATTGATTTCCTTTAAATTTATTAATTTTAAAAAGAGAATCATGTATATTATGATTATACTTAAATAGTTTAATAAAAACATTGATTTGTGGTGTCAAAAATATGAGTTATCATTTTAGGTCATTATAGAGATTATATCAATTTGTTTTATTAGTTTTATTATTTTATTAATAATTAGTTTTCTTTGTTTTTGAAGTGGAATTTATTTTTTATTAAATGATTTAGTTTATTTTATTGAATGGGAATTATTAAGTTTAAATTCTTCTTCTATTGTTATAACAATTTTGTTTGATTGAATATCTTTATTATTTATAAGTTTTGTTTTATTTATTTCATCTTTAGTTATTTTTTATAGAAAAGAATATATAAGAGGAGATATTAATATTAATCGTTTTATTTTATTAGTTTTAATATTTGTATTATCTATAATATTATTAATTATTAGTCCAAATTTAATTAGAATTTTATTAGGTTGAGATGGGTTAGGTTTAGTTTCATATTGTTTAGTAATTTATTATCAAAATGTAAAATCCTATAATGCTGGGATATTAACAGCATTATCTAATCGAATTGGAGATGTAATACTTTTATTGGCTATTGCTTGAATATTAAATTTTGGAAGTTGAAATTATATTTTCTATTTAGAATGTATAAAAAATAGTTTTGAAATAATATTGATTGGTTTATTAGTAATAGTAGCTGCAATAACAAAAAGAGCACAAATTCCATTTTCTTCGTGATTACCTGCTGCTATAGCAGCTCCTACCCCAGTTTCTGCTTTAGTTCACTCTTCGACTTTAGTAACTGCTGGGGTTTATTTATTAATTCGTTTTAATGTTTTATTAATAGAAACTTATTTAAGTAAATTTTTACTTATTATTTCTGGTTTAACTATATTTATGGCAGGGTTGGGGGCTAATTTTGAATTTGATTTAAAAAAAATTATTGCTTTATCAACTCTTAGTCAATTAGGTTTAATAATAAGAATTTTAGCAATAGGATTTTCTAAATTAGCTTTTTTTCATTTATTGACTCACGCTCTTTTTAAGGCTTTATTATTTATATGTGCTGGGGCTGTTATTCATAATATAAAGGATTCACAAGATATTCGAAATATAGGGGGTTTAGTTAATCAAATACCTCTTACTTCTAGTTGTTTTAATATTGCCAATTTAGCTTTATGTGGAATACCTTTTTTAGCTGGGTTTTATTCGAAGGATTTAATTTTAGAAATTGTTTGTTTATCTCATTTAAATATATTAAGATTTTTTTTATATTTTTTTAGAACAGGTCTTACTGTTTGTTATTCTTTTCGTTTAGTTTATTATTCTATAAGTGGTGATTTTAATAGAAGAAGACTACATCCTTTAAATGATGAAGGTTGAATTATACTTCGAGGAATGCTTGGGTTATTAATTATAGTAATTTTAGGAGGAAGAACTTTAAGTTGATTAATTTTTCCCAATCCTATAACTATTTGTTTACCTCTTTACTTAAAATTGTTAGCTTTAATAGTAAGAGTTTTAGGAGGGTGAATTGGGTATGAAATTTCTAAGTTTGCTTTAATTTGATCAATAAAATCTTTAAATATATATTCTATAAGAGTTTTTATAGGGTCGATGTGAAATATACCTTTTATTTCTACAATTTTAATTAATTATTATCCTTTAAATTTAGGGTATTTAATTATGAAAAGAGGGGATCAAGGTTGAAGAGAATATTTTGGAGGACAAAAAATTTATTCAAATCTTAAATTAAATACTATTTTTAGACAAAATTTACAAAATAATGATTTAAAAATTTATTTAATTAGATTTGTGGTTTGAATTGTTATTTTAATGTTTTTATTTATTTATTCAAATAGCTTATATTTAGAGCGTGACACTGAAGATGTCAAAGAGATTTATTTTAATCTTTGAATATCTATAAAGACATAAATCTTATTTTTACAGTGAAAATGTAAGGTTTTAGTTAAACTATATAAATAGAAATATTAATGGAATTAAACCACTAAAGAAAGAAGTTAGCAGCTTCTTCTTGAACTTCATATTTCCTTAATTGGAATAATTTATTCAATAATATCATTAACAGTGATATGCCTCTTTTTGGCTTCAATTAAAGAATAAGGATAATAATTATCTAATATTAGGTCGAAACTAATTGCAATATATCGCTTCACTATTCATACTAAAAATTATTCAAAATAAGACAGATTGACATGATCAATACTTTTTGAATGCAAATCAAATGTTATAGTTAACTACGGTCCTATTAATTAGCTCATTCTAATGCTCCTTGATTTCATTCATGATATAATCCAATTAATAAAATAATTAAAAAGAATAATCCAACAGAGCTTCATATTATAATGCTTGAAAAGGATAAAATTATAATTATAGGTAATAAAAGAGCAATTTCTACATCAAAAATTAGGAAAATAACAGCAATTAAGAAAAACCGTAGAGAAAAAGGTAGACGAGCTGATCTTTTTGGGTCAAATCCACATTCAAAAGGGGATCTTTTTTCGCGATCGATAATTGTTTTTTTAGATAAGATTGAAGCTAAAATTATTACAATTATAGATAATGAAATTAAAATGATTCTTATAAATAAAATAATAATGATTACTTATACTAAATTATATTTAGTCCTTATGATTGGAAGTCATATATACTTTTATACTATATAAGTATCTACCTCATCAATAAATAGAAATATATAAAAATAATCAAACAACATCAACAAAATGTCAATATCAAGCAGCTGCTTCAAATCCAAAATGATGATTTTTAGAAAAATGAAAATAATTGTGTCGAATTAAACAAATTAAAAGGAATGTTGTTCCAATAATAACGTGAAGACCATGAAATCCTGTTGCCATAAAAAAAGTCGAGCCATAAACAGAATCAGAGATAGTAAAAGAAGCTTCAATATATTCATAACCTTGTAAAATAGAAAAATAAATACCTAAAATTACTGTTAATAATAAGCCTTGAAAAGCTTGTGAATGGTTACCTTCTATTAAACCATGATGGGCTCAAGTTACTGTTATACCTGAAGATAATAAAATGGCTGTATTTAAGAGAGGGATTTGAAAAGGATTAAAAGCATAAATTCCAATAGGAGGTCAAATAGCTCCTAATTCAATAGCTGGGGATAATCTTCTATGAAAAAAAGCTCAAAAAAATGAAATAAAAAAAAATACTTCTGAAATAATAAATAAAATCATTCCTCATCGTAACCCTAATGTTACTACTAAAGTATGTAGCCCTTGAAAAGTTCCTTCTCGCGAAATATCTCGTCATCATTGATATATTGTTAATAATGTAATAATTAAACCTAAAAATAATAAATTAGGATTAAATTGATGAAATCATTTAACTATTCCTGAAACTGTAATTATAGCTCCTAATGCTCCTGTTAAAGGTCAAGGGCTATAGTCCACTAAATGAAAAGGGTGATTAGCGTGAGTTGACATTAGTTTACTTCTCTAGAATATAAAGTTCTTAAAACTGCAAATACATATGATTGAATAATTGCAACAGCACACTCAAGAACTAATAATGCAATTTGAGCAATAATTAATAAAGATAAGATTATATAGGATAAGGAAGGGCCAGTATTTCCTAATAAAGTTAATAGTAAGTGACCAGCAATTATATTAGCTGCTAGTCGAACCGCTAAAGTTCCAGGTCGAATTATATTTCTAATTGTTTCAATACAAACTATAAAAGGTATTAAAATAGCAGGAGTTCCTTGAGGTACAAGATGAGCAAATATGTGTTGGGTATGATTAATTCAACCATAAATTATAAAACTTAACCATAAAGGAAGAGCTAATGATAAAGTAAGAGTTAAGTGTCTTGAGCTTGTAAAAATATATGGGAATAACCCTAAAAAATTATTAAACAAAATAATAGAGAATAAAGAAATAAATATAAAAGATCTTCCTATATGTCCTGTAGGTCCTAATAAAGTTTTGAATTCATTATGTAGAGTTACAATAATATTATTTCAAACTAAATTATAACGAGAAGGGATTAATCAATATAATGAAGGAATTATTAAAAGTCCTAAAAAAGTTCTTATTCAATTAAGAGATAAATTTAAAATATTTGTAGAGGGATCAAAAACAGAAAAAAGATTAGTTATCATTTTCAATTTAAAGATAAAGAAGAAATTTTATTAATTTCTTTTACGTTAGGAGATTTTGGGGAGTAAGAATAATAATTTATTACATTAAATAATAATAAAATAAGAGAAAAAAGAATAAATAAGCTTAATCAATTAATTGGTGCTATTTGTGGAATTAAAGAATATTAGATTATAACTAATAATTTTAGCTTGACATACTAATGTTAATTTAACTAATTCTTTCATTAGAAGTAGATGCTAGCCTACTATTATGTGGTTTAAGAGACCAATACTTGCTTTCAGTCATCTAATGAAGCAGCTCTTATTGCTGAGATTCATTTAATAAATGTATTTGTTGTAACTCTTTCAATTACAATAGGTATAAATCTATGGTTAGCACCACAAATTTCAGAACATTGCCCAAAAAACAATCCTGGTCGATTAATTAAAAATCTTGTTTGATTTAATCGGCCTGGAGTAGCATCAACCTTAACTCCTAAAGCTGGGACTGTTCATGAATGAAGAACATCTGCGGCAGAAACTAATATTCGAATTTGGGTGTTTATAGGTAAAACAGCTCGATTATCAACATCTAAGAGACGAAATCCATCAGTTTCTAATTCATTAGATGGAATTATATAAGAATCAAATTCTAATGCAATAAAATCAGAATATTCATATCTTCAATATCATTGGTGTCCGATTGTTTTTAAAGTAATTGCAGGATCTCTGACTTCATCTAATAAATATAATAATCGTAAAGAGGGTAATGCAATAAAAATTAATGTAATAGCAGGAAGAATTGTTCAGATTACTTCAATTCCTTGTCTTTCAAGTAAATAACGATTTGTATAAGTATTAAAAAATAAAGATCTTATTATATAACCAACTAATACTGTAATTATAATTACAATTAATATAGTATGATCATGAAAAAAAGTTAATTGTTCCATCAATGGAGAAGCTCTATTTTGTAAACCTAAATTTCTTCATGTTGACATTAGTATTCTAATAAAAGAAAAATCTTTATATATAGAGCTTAAATCTATTGCACTAATCTGCCATATTAGAAGTTAGAAAGTAAAGGTAATTCAGAATAACTGTGTTCGGCAGGAGGTATTTTTTGATACCACTCAACAGAAGTTGATAAATTAATTGGATAAAGAATAGAACGATTAGTAATTATACTTTCTCAAATAATAAATAAAAATATTAAAACTCCAATAAAAGAAATAATTCTTCCAATGGATGAAATAATATTTCATGTTGTATAAGCATCTGGGTAGTCTGAATATCGTCGAGGTATTCCTGCTAGCCCTAAAAAATGTTGTGGAAAAAAAGTTAAATTTACTCCAATAAATATAATTAAAAATTGAATTTTTAATCATTGAGGATTTATTGCTAATCCTGTAAAAAGAGGGTATCAATGAATAAATCCTGCTATAATTGCAAAGACTGCTCCTATTGATAAAACATAATGAAAATGAGCAACTACATAATAAGTATCATGTAAAATAATATCTAAAGAAGAATTAGCTAAAACTACTCCTGTTAATCCTCCTACAGTAAATAAAAAAACAAACCCTAAAGATCAGAGTAATGATGGACTATAAGTAAATTGTGATCCGTGTAATGTTGCTAATCAACTAAAAATTTTAATTCCCGTTGGAACAGCAATAATTATTGTTGCAGAAGTAAAATAAGCTCGAGTATCTACATCTATACCAACTGTAAATATATGATGAGCTCATACAACAAATCCTAATAAACCAATTGCTAGTATAGCGTAAATTATTCCCAATGTTCCAAAAGTTTCCTTTTTACCTGATTCTTGAGAAATAATATGAGAGATTATCCCAAATCCAGGTAAAATCAAAATATAAACTTCAGGGTGACCAAAAAATCAAAATAAATGTTGGTACAAAATAGGGTCTCCCCCTCCCGCAGGATCAAAAAATGAAGTATTTAAATTTCGATCAGTAAGAAGTATTGTAATTGCTCCAGCTAAGACAGGTAAAGATAAAAGTAAAAGAAGAGCTGTAATAGCAACAGATCAAACAAATAAAGGCATTCGATCAAGAGTTATTCCAGTTGATCGTATATTAATTACTGTTGTAATAAAATTTACTGCCCCTAAAATAGAAGAAATTCCAGCTAAATGTAATGAAAAAATTGCTAAATCAACAGAAGCTCCTGCATGTGCAATAGTTGAAGATAAGGGAGGGTAAACTGTTCAACCAGTCCCAGCTCCATTTTCAACTAATGAGCTAGTGAGTAATAATGTTAAAGAAGGGGGTAAAAGTCAAAATCTTATATTATTTATTCGTGGAAAAGCCATATCAGGGGCTCCTAATATTAAAGGGACAAGTCAATTTCCAAAACCTCCAATTAAAATTGGTATTACTATAAAAAAAATTATGACAAAAGCATGAGCTGTTACAATCACATTATAAATTTGATCGTCTCCAATTAAAGCTCCTGGCTGTCCTAATTCTGCTCGAATTAATAGTCTTAATGAAGTTCCTACTATTCCAGATCAGGCACCAAAAATAAAATATAATGTTCCAATATCTTTATGATTTGTTGAAAAAAGTCATTTTCGCAATGATAAAATGACTGAAGTTTTAGGTATTAAACTGTAAATTTAATTATGAGGGTAGCCTCTTTTATCAATTTGGCTTTATAGTCAATTATGACATTAGACTGCAATTCTAAAGGAGTATTTTTATACTAAGGCTTAAAGAAAGTTCTTTATTTATAATTTTGAAGACTATTAGTTTAGTTAACTTAAAGCCTTCTTAAAAGATGTTAACTATTAAAATAATCAAAAATAACCCCGTAATTGAAAGAATAGATAATGTTAGTGTTACAAAATTTAAATTATTTTGATTGAGTTTGAAAGTCCATTTTAATTCTGAATTTGCTATTATAAATGAAGAATAAGTAATTCGTAAATAAAAATACAATGTAATTAAAGATATTGTTACTATGATTAAAATTAAAAAAATTTGATTTCTTTCAATAAAAGTTTGGATAACAATTCATTTTGGTAAAAATCCTAAGAATGGGGGAAGACCTCCTAAGGATAATAAAGAAATTATTAAACAAAATTTTACAAGAACAGGATGAGAAAGAGAAAATATTTGGTTTAAATGAAAGATTTTGAATGAATTAAATAAAAAAATAATTGTTATAGAAAGAAAAGAATATAAAATAAAATAACTAAAAAATAAATTTTCTCTAATAGAAAGAGCACCTAGCATTCAACCAATATGATTAATTGATGAATATGCTATTAATTTTCGTAGTGATGTTTGATTTAATCCTCCTAAGGACCCAATTGTAACTGAAGCTATAATAATTATAAAAATAATATTTTTTTCTCAACAATAAGAAATTAATATTAAAGGCGCAATTTTCTGCCACGTTATTAAAATAAATCTATTTATTCAGTTTAAACCTTCTATAACCCCTGGAAATCAAAAATGAAAAGGGGCAGCTCCTATTTTTAATAGGAGGGAGGAGTTAATTATTAAATTAATAATGTAATTACTTTCTGGGAAGAAAAAAGCAAAAAAATTATTTTGATTTAATAAAATTACTGAAAATAAAAGTGTGGCTGAGGCTAATGCTTGAGTTAAAAAATACTTTAAAGAAGCTTCTGTAGCTATTAAATTATTTGAGTTAATTATTAAGGGAATAAATGATAATAAATTAATTTCTAACCCTATTCAAGCTCCTATTCAAGAATTAGAAGAAATTGAAATTAAAGTTCCTCTAATTAAAGTTATTATAAATAAAAATTTAGAGGGATTTAAAAACATTAAAAAGAAGAAGATTTATTACTTCTATAATTAGGGTATGAACCTAATAGCTTAATTAGCTTATCTTTTTATAAAATATGTTTTAGTGTATGATGCACAAAAGTTTTTGATACTTTTAGAAATAGTTTAATTCTATTAAATATAATGAAGGTAAGAGTTATCTTACTTTATTTACCCTATCAAGATAATCCTTTAGTCAGGCACTTCATT